ATAAATTATACGTCCTCTGGTTGAATCATAACGACTTACTTCAATTTTTACTCTATCTCCTGGTAGTATCCGTATAAAACTGCGCCGGATCCTCCCTGAAGCATAACCTAGAATTAGATCTTCATTATCTAAACGGACCCGGAACATACCGTTGGGAAGTGATTCAGTAATTAAACCTTCATGAATCAATTTTTGTTCTTTCATTCCAGGTAACCCCCTTGAAGTATCAACTAATGAAGGAAGAGGTATATAACTCACTTTTCCTCTCTATTTCACAAATGGGAAGTTAGAGATAAAATTAGGATACCAGAGGAGGAGGATCACCATATATAACACAAAATTTCTCCTCCAATTCTTTCTAGTCGAGCTTCTCGATCTGTCATTATACCTCGAGAAGTAGAAAGAATTACAATTCCCATTCCACCTAAAATCTTAGGAATTCGTTGATAGTTGGAATAAATTCGTAAACCGGGTCGGCTGATACATTTTAAAACGGTTCTATATATTCCTTTCCTAGTCTTTCTATGTCGCAGGGTTGAAACCAAGAAATATTTGTTATTTTCCTGATGTTTCCGAACATTTTCAATAAAACCTTCTCGTAGAAGTATTTTAACAATGTTTTCGGTGATATTAGTAGATGCTATTCGAACCGTTCCTTTTTTATTCATGTCAGCATTTCTTATAGAAGTTATTATATCGGCAATAGTGTCCCTACCCATAACGAACTATAATTTTTTGTGCCTCCTAATTTTGATATAATCAACATGTTTCCTTTTTTCTTTTTTCTTTGTTTTTTTTTTTTTGAATTATTCAATTTTAAAAAGTATATGCGTGAGACACAATCTATTAATTTGATCTATTTCAGATAGCCTACTATATCATAGTGTCATCTACTAGTATTTATAATACCTCGGGAGCTAATGAAACTATTTTAGTAAAATTCAACTGTCTCAATTCCCGAGCGATCGCACCAAAAACTCGAGTTCCTTTTGGATTTCCTTCTTGATCAATGACGACCGCTGCATTGTCATCATATCGTATTATCATACCGTTGTCACGTTTGAATTCTTTACATGTACGTACAATTACAGCTCTAATGACTTCTGATCTTTCTAGAGGCATATTTGGCACTGCTTCTTTGATTACAGCAACAATAACGTCACCAATATGAGCATATCGGTGATTACCAGCTCCTATGATTCGAATACACATCAATTCTCGAGCTCCGCTGTTATCCGCTACATTCAAAAGGGTCTGAGGTTGAATCATATATTTTTTATTTGAATCTGTTATTTCAATGCAAAGGATGAAGGAAAAAAAGAAATATTGTCCGTCCAGAAAAAAATAAACCTGCGGTTGTTTTTTCATCCTTAATATCCCTTTTGTTTAGTTCTACATCCCTATCGTGAAATAACAAATTGAGTTCGTATAGGCATTTTGCACGCAGCTATTGAAATAGCTGCTCTGGCTACAGTTTCTGATACTCCGCCCATTTCATAAAGTATTCGACCCGGTTTAACAACAGATACCCAATATTCGGGGGATCCCTTTCCCGAACCCATACGTGTTTCGGTAGGTCTTACTGTAACAGGTTTGTCGGGAAATATACGTACCCATATTTTTCCACCACGACGCGCATATCGTGTCATTGCTCTCCGCCCCGCTTCTATCTGTCTAGCTGTGATCCAAGCGGGTTCAAGTGCCTGAAGAGCGTATCCGCCGAAACAAATATGATTGCCTCGACAAGATATTCCCTTCATTCTTCCTCTATGTTGTTTACGAAATCTGGTTCTTTTGGGGTTATAGTTGATGGTTGTTTCTTAATTCCATCTCTATTGCAGAACCGGACATGAGAGTTTCTTCTCATCCAGCTCCTCGCGAATGAAACGATTCAATAATATTACAGATACACATGTATAATTATTATAAATAATAATATAAGTAATTATGAGTTAATAATATAAGTAATTATAAGTAATGAATGGCATTTATTGATATTTAATTTGTTACATATTTAATTTGTTACAAAGGAAGATGTATATACAAAATATACAGCTGGACGTGTATATTATTAGATATAGAAAATATAAAAAATGCTTCTTTTTTTAGAATATAACGTATAATATAATGAATCCTTATTTTTACCTCTATCGAATCGGGCCAAAAATTGTAATCCAATAAATAAATAAATAAAGGTTTCGCGGGCGAATATTGACTCTTTCATTCGTAGGGTCAATTCATGACACCTCTCAGAATAAATCAATTTTTTCTTGGTTCGTTCCGCCATCCCATCCAATGAATTATTAGGATTCGTTTTCAATAGAATCCTATGCAGTCACAGGTTTCGTCGTTCCCATAGCTTCTCCATTAATGGTTAGGCCTGAACTCTGCAATGGAGCTTCCGGCAAAATTCGTTCCCGAGTCAATCTCCTCAGTTTTTATTAACCCGAGGCTCTTTATTCTTTATTATTTATTATTTTTTTTTTTCTTTTTTTTATAT